TATCCCTATTCCCTCTATATTCTATCACTTCCCATTATTATTCTAACGTCTAATGTACTTTGTTTATTTTTTTATTTTTAATAATATATATATATATATATATATATATAATTTTAATTAAAATTTATAAATACTAGTACATTTATAAAAATTTTAAATATTTATAATTATATAAAAATTTTAAATATTTATAATTATATAAAAATAATAATATTTTTATATAAATAATTTTAATAAAAAATAATTTAATAAAAATTAAAATATAAATATTATACTTAATTTTATATATATATATATAATTTAAAAATATATAATATAAATATTATACTTATAAAAATATAAAATAATAAATAAAAATATATTTATACAATTAATTTATTAAAAATAAATTAAAAAAAATCAAATATATAAATTTATTTTTAATAAAATTAATAAAAACAATTTAAATATTGTAAATATAAAAATATTAATAAAAAGTATTTTTTATTATATAAAATTAATTATTATTTTTATATTATATTTTTAATAAAAAAATAATTATAATTAATATATATATATACTGAGATGAGCCGGACTCGAACCGACGACGGTTGCCCAATAGATTTACAGTCTACCGCTTTAACCACTCAGCCATCATCTCAAATAATAAAAAAATTTACAGGACTAGCACCTTCTATGGTATTTTATTCAAAAAATTTCAATTTATTTTAAATATAAAACTATTAATGTTTACTCACCATTACATTAATCTCAATTGAGTTTCATAATTAACTACTATGATGTTTCACTTCGTTAATATTTAATTAAATTTATAAATTGCAAATAAATAAATATATCAATAAATTATTTACTTTATAAATATCGTAAAAATGTTTACGTAATTAATTTAAATTCTAGGCATCCATCTAATGCTATATTTTATATAACTAATATAAAATTAAAAATACTTATGACCGGGATCGAACCGGCACTCTGGAAAGAATGAGATTTTAAGTCCCACGCGTCTACCAATTCCGCCACATAAGTTAAAAAAACTAAACTATAGTTATATTAAACTTTATATTTTAAAACAATCATCTCTTACAACTTCGTCTGTTTATAAAATATAAATTTTGTTGTCATCAAAAAGTTTATTAGAAAAAATTATAATAAAAATTCTAGCTTATATATGTTTCAGCTATTATTTTTTTTAATGTAGCATAAAAACTGTACCTTTATTTATTAAGATAATTTTTTAACCAGTGATTAAATTTTCCTAGTCCTCTCGTACTAAAGTTAATAATTATATTTTTTCTTTTTATTACAACAGATAGGGACCAAACTGTCTCACGACGTTTTAAACCCAGCTCACGTACCACTTTAACCGGCGAACAGCCGGACCCTTGATAGATTGTTCACCATCAGGATGTGATGAGCCGACATCGAGGTGCCAAACGAGTTTATTAATAAGAACTCTCAAAACTCATAAGCCTGTTATCCCTAGCGTACCTTTTATTCGTTGATCGATATTTTTTCTACAAAAGTATATCGGGTCAATATGATAGACATTTTATCCTTAGAATACTTGTAAGTACTCTAATCAAACTTAGTAAATTCATTTTAATATTGATTTTAATTTAAATAAAATACACCTAAGTCTTTATACTCCTCCGTTACTTTTTAGGAGGAGACCGCCCCAGTCAAACTATCTCTCTATAATAAATAATATTAATTTTATTTTTAATTTTAAAATATATTCAAGTAGTTTTCCATTTTTAGTTTAAACCTCCTACTTATCTAGTTAAATATATTAAAAAATTAATTATAGATAATAGTAAAGGTGCATAGGGTCTTCCCGTCTAGTTGTAATATTGTCGCATCTTCACGGAAAATTCAATTTCGTAGAGCAAATATTGGAGACAGCAGAGCAGTCGTTACACCATTCATGCAGGACGGAACTTACCCGCCAAGGAATTTTGCTACCTTAGGACCGTCAGGGTTACGGCCGCCGTTTACTGGGGTTTAATATTCTAGCGTTAACCAAAAAATTTTTACCTTGCAGCACCGGGCAGGTGTCAGATTTTATACTTCATATTTAAATTTAGCAAAATCTTATGTTTTTATTAAACAGTCGCTGCTCTCTCTTTTTAGATACATATAGTCCCTCTTCTCCCGAAGTTACGAGGTAATTTTGCCGAGTTCCTTCAATATTTTTAACTCCTTCGCCATTATATATTCAATTTGTACACTTGTGTTAGAGTTAGTACGATTTATTTTATTTAAACATTTCCAGTTTTAATTATTTATACAATAAATATAAAAAATTTAATATATTTAAAAGAATAATTTAAAAAATTTTAAATAAATTATTCATTAATTAAATTATACACTTTAATTGTAGAAATCGTATTACACTAAATAAGATTATCAAATTTAGTAACCCTTGTACATTAGGCGATAGTGATTCACACACTATGTCTACTACTCATACTAGCATTTTTATTTTTGATAAATAATAAAATTTTACAATTTTATTTAAATTATACAAAACATTCTACTACCACCTTAGGTTTATCGATTCGGTTAATAAAAATTATTCTTTAAATTTTTGAAAAAATTAATATTTATTATTTTATTATTATAATATATCTAATATTAAGCTTTTACGCTTTTTTAAAATGATGGCTGCTTCCAAGCCTACATCTTATTAGATTAATATTAATTTAATCTTCATAATTATTTATTATTATAGACCTTATCGTTTAATCTGGGCTGTTTCCCTCTCGACTAAAAACCTTAGCGCTAATAGTCTGGTTAATATTATAATAAAATATAATTAGTATATACTAGTTTTAAAATTAATATATTAATTTTTAATATAGTTATTTAAACCTATATTTTATTATTATATTACCCTACTTAAATAGGTTTCGTAGAAAACCAGCTATAACTAAGTTTGATAAGCCTTTCACCCCTAACTACAATTCATCTCAAAATTTTGCAACATTTATGAGTTCGATCCTCAAGTATAAAACCATTAATCTGATCATAGTTAGATCACTTAGCTTCGGGTCTTATATATTTAACTAAAATTTTTTCAATACGTAATTTTATAAAAATAAATTACTCGCTAAATATATAAACTCGCTAGTCCATTATGCAAAAGGTACGTTAATACATTATATATTAACTGTATTACACATTAAATTTCAGATTCTTTTAAAATATTTAAAAATCTTTTCACCTTTCCCTCGCGGTACTATTTACTGTTGAATTTAAATTAATATAGTTTTAGAGGTAGATCTCTAATTTTCAATTTCAAATTCATATTGAAATTTACTAAAAAAAATTATAAATTAAAAAAAATTGTATTAAAAATATATAATAAATTTTTTTAATTTTAATAAAAATTTAAAAAAAGAATGAAAAATGAAAAATAAAAATTTAAAAGCTTGTAATAAAATTAATAATTGCATTTAAAAATTTTTCTGTTATAATATTATATTTATAAAAAAAATTCTTTATTTAAATATAAAAAAATATAAAAATAGAGATAAAAATTAAATAAAAAAAAATTGAGATAATTTGTAAAAAATATTTAGATTCTAATAAATTTAAAATTCCAATTTTATTATTATTAAATATAAAACTATCTATAGTTTTTTTTGTTAAATATTCAATCATAAATTTTTCCCCAAAAAAAATTGAACTATAAATAAATGTATTTCTAATAAATATTTCAGAAAATTTTTTAAAAATAAAATCAATATAAAAACCTGATTGAATAAATCTAAAAAATTTAAAATTAATAAGTCTATTTTTTAACATTTGTTAATTAATTATTTTAAATTTAAAATTTCTTTTATTTTTATTTTTCTTTCTTCTCTTTTTTTTGAAAAAAAATCTTCATGTTTTTCACTAATAAAAAAAGTATATAAAAATAAAAATAATCAAAATACAATCGCAAAAAAAGCGATAAATTGTGAAGAAACTAAAAACATTGTATGTAATAATTCATAAATTCAATATATAAATTTACCAGGTAAAACAGTTAAAATATAATAAGTCATAGATGAATTATTTATTAATTCATTCATTGATTCTGATTGATTTTCGCTAGCAATTAATGTATTATTAGTAATTTCAAATTCAGCTACAAAATGTGATAAACTTAAAAAAGTAATTAACATTAATACAATTCTAACTCATTGTGCTAAAATTCTTGTATAAAAAACAATGCAAGCAATATAATCAAAAATACACTCAATATGACTATTAGGATTTTTACCAGCTCCTTTTAAATATGCTAGAAAAAAAATACCTAAATCATAAAGTATTAAAGTAGGCATACCTAAAACAAAAATAAACATTATAAAAATAGAATAATAAGTCATCATTAATGCAGAATTAGACATAGCTATTGTTCAAGCGTGAATATAAAAATATATACCAAAAACATATGCAATAATAAAAACTAAACCTAAATAATCATCTATAGAAGTTATTTCTTTTTCAGCTTCGACTGTACCACTTGCTGATAAATAATCTGCATCTATAGTATTTTCTTCAGTATTAGGATTTCCATAAAAATTAAATAAAATAGATACAAATAATGTAAAAATAAAAAATAAAATAATTAAATGAATATATAGTGTATGCGCGACTAAACAAATATCAGAATTTGATTTATCTAAATAAATAAATTCAAAAGCACCAGAATAAAAATAAGTTAAAAATTTATTAACACTTGAAAAATGTCATGATAATTCAGGGTGGTATAATCAAATTAATGCATTTTCTTTAGAATGCATCATCATTCTATATCAATCTGAAGTATATGAATTTTCATGGATTATAAAATTTAAATAATTATCTAATATTACTGCATAAAATAATTGAAATATAGATGCAGTAAAAGTAAATGCTCAATATTGATTAAAAAATAAATCAAAACTATCATCATAGCTTGATAAACCACCTCATAAATATCAAACTTTAAAATCATATGCTAAAACTGTTTCTGTAGTAGAATAAATTCAATCAATACCACTAAACATAATATTACTAAATAAATTCATAGAACTATTTAATGTTTGTTCTTCTACATTATTTATTAAATCATATGGGAAATTTAAAGTAATTTGATCATGGGTTGTTATTTCTAAAGAATTTGTTAAATGTGTGTGACCCACTTAATTATATTATAAAATTTACTAAAAAAATAAATATTATTAAATTTGTTAAAAATTTAAAAAAATGTATATTATTTTTTTTTAAATATCTAAATGTTATAAAATAAGTTCTTAATATATGTATAAATTCTTTAAACATTTAATTATATTAAAATTAATGCAGAAGACTGTTTAAAATATTTATATACTCCTCTGTTATATATAAAATATTAATTTGATTAAGCAATATAATGTTATATAAATTTTTAAAATAAATATAAGTAAATATTTTAAAAATTTTATGTAATAATTTTTCAATTTAATAATTTTATTAAATATAATGGTATTATTTTTTTAATAAATATTGAATGATCTTTTTTATAGTTAAAATCTTTAATATAACAACAAGATAAAGTTCTAAAATCTATTTGATAAGTATTTGCTAAATTTAATTTAAAATTATAAATTCTTTTAGCAAATTTTTGAATTCTAACTTTTCTTTCGTTATATTCGACTTTATTTTTTATCATGCGTCAATTATATTTTTTATATTTTCTAATTGATTTTTTAATTTTTTTTTTTAATTTTATTTTAAAATTTAAAATAAATTTAGAAAAAATTATTTCTAAAAAATCAAATTTTTTTAAAAATTTATTTTTATTTAATTCTTGATAGCCATTAATAAATACAAAACCTGTTTTTATAAAAAATTCAGCAGTTTTAAAACTATACGCAAATTTTAATTTTAATATAATATTTGAAATAGTATTATGATATAATAAAAATCTATCTTTGATAGATAAATTAGAAATACTTCTTATATGACGTCTTATAAATTGTTTATTAAATTTTATTTTATAATTTAATAATTTATATAAGTTTCTATTATTTTGTAAATATCTAACATATTTTTTTTTTATGTCATAAAGTCTATTTAATCTATCAAATCTTTTTTTTTGAGTATATGATAAATTTAAAAAATTTAAAATAATATGTTTTTTTTTATAATTTTTTTTTCGTAATATATGATTATATAATTTTTTTAAAAAAAAACTTTTTTTAAATTTTTTTTTTTTATCTAAACGTGCTCTAGGTTTAGCTATATTTAATAATTTGACAGTTCTTTTTCTAAATGTTATATAATATTTTAAAAAATAAATTATATTTATTAATTTTTTTTTTTTCGATTCTATTTTTAATATTATTGATTTAAATAAATTTTTAAATTTATTTTTTTTTTTTAAATTTATTTTTTTAAAATTTATCTTTTTCAATAATTTTTTAAAAAAAATATATTTAAAAATATAATAATAATTAATAATTTTTTGATTTGAATTATTTATATTTAAAATTAATTTTTTAAATAATAAAATTAAGTTAAATTTTAAATTTTGATTTAATTTTTTATTAAAATTTTTATTTTTTTTTTTTTTAAAATTTATTATTCACAGTAAATTCATATAATTTAAATTAAAAATTAAAATTAGTCTCAAGATGTATTTTTTTTTTTTTTTTCAGGTTTTTTTTTTTGGTTGGTTATTTTTTTTTTTTTTAAAATAATTTTAGATTTAGTTTCTTCTTCATTTAATACTAATTTAATTTTATTTTTATCTTTAGCGCTTATATTAGATGATTTTAAATAAAATAAAGAAAAACCGTATTCAAAACCTAAGGTAAAAACATTTTTTTTACTATTATTTTTTTTTTTTTTTGAAGTATCTTGTTTTTTTTCAAAACCATCAATATATCCTTTTGACATAGCATTTAAATCAATTTTAAAAATATTATGTTCATTTTGTAATAATTTTAAACGTTTACTTCTTGCTTGTAATCATTCTTTCTTTCATTGTAATTTTCAAATATAATTTATTTGTTCAGCTAAATAAATTGTTGATAATGTATTAATTGGTAAATTTCCATATAATCTTTTTGCTATTTCTAATTTAAATTTTCTTAAAAATAAATTAGATCTATAAACAGATCAAGCATTTGTTCAAGTTCGTTGACCTCTTACTGGTAATCCTTTAGAATGTCTAAGACCTCTATATGTATTCATAAAATCTAAAAAAAAAATATTTATATTAAAGCGATCTTTAAATGTTCTATTTTTAGGGGCGAAATTAGATAAAATTGATTTAAATTTTTTTCATTCTGCATCTTTATATGAAATAGGATTAGATGAATAAAAACTTTCAAATCTATCAAACATTAATTTATAAGTTAAATATTTTCAACCATAAATTTTACCATAAGTTTTATATAAATTAGTATCTTTATTAAATAAATAACCATTGATTAAAAAAAATTCTTTCATATTTTATTTTAAAATTTATATTTATAATATTCTATTTTATGTTTAAATTTTAAAAAATTTAAATTAAATGATTTAAATAAATTTTTAAAATTTTTTGAATTTTTATATTTTTTATATAATTTAAATCTTTTTACTGTGTAATAATTTATTGATACTATTATTCAAGATTGTGTTTTATAAAATGTTATTCTACCTAAATAAAAATTTCTCATATTTCATGTTTTTTTTAATTTACTTATGCTAATATGTTTATAACCTCTTATACCTCTGTAACCTTCACCTAAAATTCTTATTTTCATAATACAATAATAATACAAATTTTCATTAAAAAAATATGATATTAAATCATTTAAATAAAAAAAACTTAAATTATATTTTTTATATAATTTAATACTATCTCAAATATTTTCTCAAAACATAGATACACCCGATTTATTTAATATTGGTAAACTTTTTAAACCCATTTAATTATTTTTTAATTTTTTTTGGAAAAATATGAGGTTTTTTAGTTAATATAAATTCACCAAATTTAAAACCTACATGGTAATTTTTTATTTTTAATTCTCTATATTTTTTACCCTTATGTATATATATAGTGCTATCTATTAAGGATTGCGGTATTGTTGAAGATTTATTTATAATCATAGAATTTTTTTTTACTAACTTAATTCCTATAGATTCTTTTATAATTCTGTTCATTGTTGAAAATCCAATAAAATTTAAACGTCAATTTGATCTACTCATTTAATTATTTAGTTTTTTTCGCTATTCAACCTCACGGTGACATTTCTGGTTGATTTGTTTTAGTTCTACCACCGTGGGGGTGATCAACAGGATTCATAGCTACACCTCTAACAGTTGGTCTAAAACCTTTCAATCTATTTATACCAGCTTTTCCGATACATGTAAATTTATTTAAATGGTTAGAATTTCTACCTATAATGGCAGTTGTTAAACCACTAAAATATTTTTTTTCACCTGTTGGTAGTTTTAAAATAAATATATTTAATTCTTTTATTTTTTTTACTATATTTAAATAAGTACCAGCAGATTTAGCATATTTACTAATATTATTTTGTATAATATTAGAGAATACACAATATTTGGGCGCTAATTTTAAAATTATAAAGCATCCTAATAAATTTTTAGTATTAAATGAAAAATTAATAGGTTTATCATAAGATTTTATATAATCTCCTATAAAATTACCATTAGCTAATTTTATGTAACTAATAGAACCTGTAGAATATTTTATTAATCCTAAAAAACATGAATTTTTATCAAAATAACTTATAGAAGTTATAATTGATAAATTAGTTAATTGTATTCTATTATAATTAATAATATTTTTATTATTAAAAATATAACCCCCCCTATGTCTAACAACTATTGAACCGGAGTTATTTCTTCCTGATTTATTATTAAAAGTAATAGTTAATTTATTATTTTTTTTAAAAAATGGTGATAATTTATATATATTTTTTTTAAATCTAAGACTTGGTGTTTTTGCTTTAAAATTTTTTAAAAACAATTATTAATTAATTATATTTAAATTTTATTTAGTATAAATAAATAAGAATTTAAATAAAATAATTTTAAAAAATTATTAAAAATAAATATATTAAAATAAAAAAAATCAAAAATATCATAATTTAAAGATTTTTCTATTAAAATTATATTTTCATTTATAATACTATAAAATTTAAATATTTGAGTTATTTCAATATTTTTATTATAATTTAATATATTTATTTTTTTATAATTATTATATATTAAATTATTTTTTTCAATAATTTGAGTTTGTAATAAATCATATTTTAAATTTAAACCATGAGATATTGTATTTAAATATATATTATTATTAGTATTTAAATGATTTTTAATTTTAAAGTTAACATTTAATATAGATAAATAAATTTTATTTAATAAATTTAATTTATTATAATTTTTTAAAAAAATTTTAAAATTTCTAAATTTAGAAATTTTTCTTTTTTTAAAAAATTTAAAATTTTTTTTAAAAAAAAAAAAATAATTATTATTTAAGCATATCTTTTTTATTATATTTTTTTTCATCTTCATTAATTTGTCTATAAAGTGATTTTTGTAATTGTAAAACACCAAACATTAATGCTTCAGCTGTTGGTGGACAACCTGGTACATAAATGTCCACAGGAATTATTCTATTACAACCCCTAACTACTGAGTAAGAATAATGATAATAACCGCCACCATTAGCACAGCTACCCATAGATAAAACTCATTTAGGATCTAAGGTTTGTTCATATAATCTTCTTAAACCTGGTGCCATTTTATTAGTTAAAGTACCAGCCACTAAAATTAAATCTGCTTGTCTAGGTGTAGCTCTGAAAATTACACCAAATCTATCAAAATCATATCTACTTACAGTTGCATGCATCATCTCAACAGCGCAACAAGCTAATCCAAAGGTTAAAGGTCAAAAAGATCCTTGTCTAGCTCAAGAAACGACCGCATTTACAGGAGTAACTATATAATCAACTCTCATATTTATTTTATAAAAATTTTATACTCTAAATTTTCTTCTAATTTTTTTTTTTTCTTCATCGGGTTTTGGTATACCATAAATAGATCTTCTGTTTAATCTATTTAATACTTTTGAAAAATCATAAACACCCCTAACACATGTATAACTAACCCCAGGTAAATCTCTTGCACCACCCCCACGAACTAAAACAGAAGAGTGTCTTCTTATATTATGACCGATACCTGGAATATGTGCTGTTAATCTTTTTTTATTTACTAATATAACTTTTGCGACAGGTCGTCTAGCCGAATTTGGTTTTCTTGGAGTTACTATTCTAGCTTTCATAACAACCCCTTTTTTTTGTGGATTTATACCTAATATTCTTGCTCTTAATTTTCTATATAAATTACCTTTTAATTTATTTTTACATAACGACATCAATATAAAAATAAAAGTTTACTTGTGTTTTAGATATAAATATAAGAAGTTATATAGTTTATAATAATTAATAAATCACTAAAAAATAATATACCAAAAAAATTAAAAAAATTTAATATAGTTAAATTTAATATTAATTTAAAATTTAAATTAATATAATAATTTTTATATAATAAAATATTTGATTTAGTTTTTTTAATTACAAATCTTAAATTTTGAACATAAAAATACATAGCAAATATATTTAAAATAGTCATTATTATAATAATAATATATTGTGATTTAAAAGAGGAATATAAAATTGCTAAAAATTTTCCAGTAAAACCTAATAAAGGTGGTATACCCGCCATGCTCATTAAACTAAAAATTAATGAATATAAAATAAAATTATAAGAATTAAATTCTTTAAATTGGTTTAAACTTTTAAATTTTGAAGTGTTTGATAATAATATTATAATCATAATTAATAAAAAAGTTATTAAATAATTTATAATATTAATTATTAATACTGAAAAACCATAAGTTACTAACTCATTTTGTAAATAAATAAACATATAATATATGAATAGAAGTATATTTCAATTATGAAAACCTGAATCACCTAGAGGTAATTCAAATGCAAAACAAATTAAAACTATGAATTTAAATTTTGGTCCTCAACATCCAGCAGCGCATGGAGTTTTAAGATTGATTTTACAATTAAATGGGGAAATTGCTGAAAGATTTGATCCTCATATTGGTTTATTACATAGAGGTAGTGAAAAATTAATAGAGGATAGACCTTATTTACAAGGTATGCCTTATTTTGATAGATTTGATTATGTATCTATGATGGTTCAAGAACATGCTTATTGTTTAGGTATTGAATCATTATTAGGTACTACTAATTATTCAGCTACTTTTACTCAAATTAGAACTATGTTTGATGAATTAACAAGAATATTAAATCATTTATTAGCTGTTGCTTGTCATGCTTTAGACGTAGGTAGTATGTCATCAGTATTTTGAGCATTTGAGGAAAGAGAGAAAATTATGGAATTTTATGAAAGAGTTTGTGGTGCTAGAATGCATGCTGCTTTTTATAGACCTAATGAAGTTAATTTAAATGCTATTTCTACTTTTTTATTAGAAGATATTTTAGAATTTAGTAGAAATTTTTTTACAACACTAAATGAAATGCATAATGTTTTAACTTATAATAAAATTTGAAAACAAAGATTAGTAAATATCGGTACTTACTCGTATCAAACATGTTTAGATTATGGGTTAACAGGTGTTATGGCTAGATCTTGTGGTTTAAAAAGAGATTTAAGACTTAGTAAAACTGAATCATATGCTAATTATTATTATTTAAATTTTAGAAGTTATATAGGTCAACATGGTGATTGTTATGATAGATTTTTAATTAGAATGAATGAAATGGCTGAAAGTTTAAATATAGTAAATCAATCTATAAATAAAATCTCTAAGTTTAATTCTAATAAATTTATTTTAAATGACAATAATAATATATTAAATAATGATAATTTTAATAGACAAACTAATATTTTACCGCATTTAGTTTTAAATTATTTAAATAAAAATGATTATAGTAATAAAATTACAAAAAATGATTATAATTCTATGGAAGAGTTAATTAATCATTTTAAATTTTGAAGTAAAGGTTTAAAAGTTAATTCAGGTTATACTTTTCAATCAGTTGAGTCACCTAAAGGTGAATTTGGAGTAAGTATGTTATCTGATGGTAGTAATAAACCTTATAAATGTAAGGTTAGATCTCCAGCATTTCATCATTTACAAGTTATGCCTAAAATAGGTAAAGGTCATTTTTTAGCTGATTTAGTCGCTTTAGTAGGTACAGTAGATATAGTTTTTGGTGAAATTGATAGATAAATTAATTTAATTATATGCTAAGAAAAAAAAAAATAAAATTATTAAAAAATAAATATAAACAAATTTATATTGTTAATAATAAAATTAAACATATTATTTTAAAAAGCATTTTTTTTAATAGAAATATAAAAACACAAATAAGAGCTTTTAGTTATTTAAAATTAAATAGTTTAAAATTATTAAATTTAAAGTATCATAAAATTTGTAAATTTAGTAGTTATTCAAAAAGTATAAATAAATTTTTAGGTCTAGGTAGACATGAAGTAAATAGAAAGGCTATATTAGGTAAATTACAAAATATAAATGTAAATAGTTGATAATAATGAAAAATATAAAAATATTTGTACCTTATAATATAAACGTATCTGTATTAGAAAATAATAATAATAAAATAATCTATTTATATAATAATAATTATTTTTTTAGTTTAATAAGTACCAAATTATTGTTTATAAATTACGATTCTAAATATATACATTTACATAATACTAAATTAAATAATAAAATTAGTTTATTTAATAGTGAATTAAATAATTTTTTATATAGTTGAGAAACAATATTTTTTAATAAAATTAAATTTACTGGTAAGGGATTTAAATTTAAAAAAAAAATTAATAATATATTTTTATATTTTAATAGAGCTCATAAATGTTTTTTTATAGGTAAAAATATTATTGTTAAACGTTTAAGTAAAAATAAAATTATTTTATTAAAAAATAATTTTTACGATTTAACAAAAGATTCTATAATATTAAGAAACATTAGAAAAAATAATATTTTTACTAAAAGAGGTTTAAGATTTAGTAGACAAATTATTTTAAAAAAAAAAGGTAAAACTACTAGTAATTAATTAACTATAAGAAATCATAATTTTATAACCTAATACACCAGTTTTTGTATAAATTAATCCTTTTTTAAATTTTAATTTTAGCATTTTATTGGTTAAACTATATTTACCACATCTAATTGCATAATTTTTTTTTTTAGAATTACCACCACCACTAATTTTTCCACTTAAATAAAAAAAAAATCCATTAAATTTTATAATATCAAAAAAATAATTCATTGATTTAGATATAAATAATTTTAGGTAGTATAAAAATCTTCTATGATTTTTATAATGCATAGAATTCATAATTTTTAATAAAAGCTTAGAAAAAATATCGATATCTTTTGTGTATAAAAAAATTAGTGAAATTCTAATAAAAGATCTAAGAGAAATTTTTGCAGCTCTTAACATTTTTCTCATTCTACGCAGTCTTCTTCTAATAATTTTTAAATACATACTTCTTTTTTTATAAAAACTAATTCCATATTTTTCAAAATTTATAGATATTTTATCTTGTAAATATGATTCTAAATATTTTTTTAATAATAAATCTATTATAGATATTTTTTTAAATAAATTTAAACTATTTGCTCTAAATGGTTTTCTAGTTATTTGGCTTAAGGTTATAGTTTTATTATTATTAAATATATTTTGGTTTTTTATGGCTATATTATATATCATAGAAATATCGTAATTTGAATATAAAATATTATTCATGTTTTGATTATGTTTTACATATATGCTTAATTCCATCTTGTCTGATAAGTATAAAAAGTTTAATATCAAATTTATAAACATAGTTAAATTTTGCTTATCATAATTAAAATTCAAACTTATCTTATCACTATAATTATTTATATTTAATATATTTTTTTTAAAAAAATATTTTGTATCAAATAAATTAATGTATGTTATATCGGTATCATAATTTATTAAATTATTATCATTATAATTTACTTTAGTAATTGTTTTTAAATTATTTATTTTTTTTATAAAGTTTAAACTATACATAATATAAATTAAAAATTTTTTAATATTTATATCTTTTCATATTTTCGTTTCTTAAATCTATAAAATTTAAACGAGTTGCTCTATAATATCCATATATTGAATGTGTTTTAAATAAAGTATATCATATTAAATTATTTTTATAAAAATAATTAAATATATATATTATTAAATTATTTATTAAATTTGATTTATAATAATTAATTATAAAATTTGTAAATAATATTAATTTTTTAAAATTAAAATCTATTATATGTTTTATTGTTGTAATAATATAAATATGTAATTTATATTTTAATGTTAAAATTTCTTTTAAAATATCATATTTTAATAAAGACATTTTTATTTGTATTTTTGAATTTATATAATTATAAAAAAAGTATTTAATTGCTACGTATAATATTGGTATAAATAATACTATTATTATATTTTCTTCTAAACCAAAAACATCTTCTCTTAAATATGAGCATAAAAAAATATTATCTGTAGAAATAAATAAAAATGAATATAAAAATAATCATAAATAAACTGGTATTATTCTTCTATTGAATAATATAAAAAAATCATTAAATATAGCCTTAAACATTTTATATATTAGTTAAAAACATAATATATTGAGTGCCTAAGAATGGAATCGAACCAATGACCTTCAGGTTTTCAGCCTGACGCTCTACCACTGAGCTACTTAAGCATATAATAATTTAAAATTTTTTTTATAAAAAAAATACAGTAAAAAAAATATTAAAAATTAAAAAACCAATTCAAATATAAATAAAATGTTTTCAATTTAGTTGAGTAAATTGATCGAATCTATATCTAGGTAGAGTACCTCTAGTAGCAATAGCTATTACGCAAAAAATTAATACTTTAAATAATAAAACAAAATATGGCACTTATTAATTAATTAAATGAAATATACAGCAAAACCTAAGAAAAATGATAAGAAAACGAAAGTTTCAATAAAAGCAAAACCCATTAAAGTATTGTTAAATAAACCTTCTGATTCTTCAGGGTTTCTTGATACTGCAATATTAAAACCTGAGAATAAAATACCTGTACCTAAAGCACCAAAAGCAATTGGTAACATACATCCACCTAAAACAAGAGTTTTAACTGCTTTAACTAATAACATGTTTATTTTAATATTAGTTGATGTATGTTAACAATTTAAATATACAATTATTATAGTTCTAATGCTTGCTGATATATATTCATTTTTCTTAAGTATAAATATGAATTTTTATAATTTAATAACATATCTAAAAAAATTAATTGTATTCTATTTGAAATTTTTGTATTAGAATCTTTTTTTATATATATACTTATATGTTTAAATGCTGTTTTTAATCTATTTTTATCAGATAAATATAAAATTTTATATAAATAATTTTTATCACCTTTTTTTTTATGTATTTTAGGAACGTTGAAACATTTAATATCAAATACTGGTTTATAAATATTTATAATTCAATGTAATAAAAAATTAATATTATAAACATCGTCAGTTGTATCAATATAATGTTTAAATTGTTGTGCATATTTATAAGTTTCAAAATTATTATTAGTATATTTTAATAAATAATAAATATTTGATACTGAATTATGCATGTTATTTATAGTTGATAATTTTTTACCATTTTTTATTAAAAATGGTATAAAATATGATAGCATAGAATATTTATATTTTAAATTAAATTTTTTTTTTAAAAATTCATAATTTATTAATTCAATTGAAGTTAAGTATGAGTCAAATGTATGTAATTTACTTAAAGAAAATATTTCATTTATCGGATTAGATATATAGTTAGTGTAAAAAATATTATTATCAAAAGACATATTTGATTCAAATAATTCATAGTTTTCTATTAAATTTAATTTAGTTTTTTTAGTATTATTATATAATTTTAATTCATTTAATTTAATTTTATAATTTATATTTATTAAATTTTTTTTATTTTTTATTAATTTAGATTTTTTTAAAAATAATTTTTTTATAAATTTCAAGTTTTTAATAATTAAAAAATAATAGCTAAAATCAGTAATAAAAATGATACGCTATTAATTATAGTACTATATGCTAAAAAAGCTTTAAATAGATTGATATCAAAAATTAAAGTAATAATGTAAAAAACACCCAATATAATAATAATTAATAATATAATTCAAGTGTAATTTATTAAAGATGATAAATATAAAATAATTAAAGATGAAAAAAATAAAAAAAATACTAAAAAATAAAAAACAGTATAAAAAAAAATAGTTAAAAATGGTACACCTTTGTATATTTCAATTTTATATAATTGAATAGGCGCAATTCCTAATTTTATAATAAAACCTAAAATGATAATAATAGATACAAATATAAAAATATATTCATTATTTATGTAATTAATAATTGAGTTAGAATTAATGACAAAATTTAAAATTAATCATTCGGTAGAATTTGAAATAATCATTAAAAAATATATTGAAAAAATAATTAAAATTGAACTAAAAAATGATGATCAATATTGAAAAAATAATAAATTTAAATAATTTTTAGAAAATATTGAAAAAAAATTATCTAATTTTTTATTATTATTAAAGAAAAATTTACCAACAATAAATTTATAAAAAATAGAACAAGATACTAATTCTATAGTAAAAAAAAAAGTAAATAATGTATTAGTTAAAAATATAAATGGTATAAATAAAGTAATATTTATTAATGCAAATATATAGTCTATGCTATATATATTGTTCATTTTTATATGTTTATCCGAAATAAACATAAAATATAAACTAAATAGTATTACTAAAGAAAACATATATAAATTAAAGTTAGTTAATTTAAAATGTGATCATCAAAATGTAGTACTATATCCTTGAAAAGTAAAAATAAATATTAAAAACATTATATTGAATAAAATACTTAATTTAATAAAATTAGTTGGGTTTTGATTTATTATGATATTTTTTACACTTATTGAATTATCTCAATTATTTTTTTTATTTATATTTGCTACATTATTTTTAAAAAATAAGTATCAATAAATAGATAAATTTAAAATAACTGGTACAAAAAAAATATATTCTGATACTAATAATCCTAGCAATATAAAAATAATAGTGAATACTGATGCTTAATATATATTATAATATGTTTTAATAATATTATTATATTTAAAAGATACTATAGTAAAATAAGATAAGGTGATAAAATATAAATAATAGATATATATTAAATATCTTAATGGTTGATATTTATTTTTAACTATAGAATATATATTATATTTTTTTTTATAATTAATTTTATTAGAATTTATTAAATATATTTCAAATAAATTAATATTGTTTAACATTTTAAAAGTTAGTGTTATAATATTTTTACTTGCAGTGGTATAGAAAATAATCTAGAAACTTGAGTTACTAAAATAGATTCAAAATAATTATATGATTTAATGAAATTTAAAATTTTATTAAAATCTTTTAAATTATTTATATTTAAATTATAATCTGATTTAATATAAAATGATAGTAATAAAAAATATCTATTTAAACCTAAACTAAATTGTGCTGATTTACATTTATATGGGGCTCTAAGAAATGAACCTATATGTGTTCTTTTTTTAAAAATAAAAAATTTATAATTTATAGGTATAAATTGATTTTTAAATTTAGTTTTATTATTAGTTAATTTTTCTGTATTAAATAGATCAAATACTAAAATTGTAAAAATAAAATTTCTACAAAAAATTTTATTATTTTTATTTTGTGATAATAACAATTTAGAATTTAAAAATTTAGGGTTAAAATTCATTTTATATTTTAGTTTTATAAATATATTTTGATTTTTCAAGTTTAAATAATTAAAAATTAATTTTTGATATAAGAGAAACTGGTAAGCTTAATCTTTTAGATCATTTTTTTGAAATATTTAGTAATCTAAAATAATTAATATTTTTAAATTCTAATAATTTATAACCTTTAGGTAATCTAACAACCCATCTATATAAGGCTCCCTTACCTTTACCCATTCTAGAATTTTTAGATTTTTTTGTCAATGGTGTATTCATACGTAAAAAAATTCAATAATTTTTTTCAATAATATCTATATTTTTTTTTTTTATTAAATTTTTTATAAATTTTCTAAATAATTCAAAATATATTGATTCAAATCTTGTATTTTTATACAATATAAACATGCTGTTACCGAAAACAAAATTAAATTTAGTAGTTTTTTTATAATTTCTTAATTTAAAAGATACTTGTTTTGTATTACTTATATTTTTAAAACGCAAAAATACATATTATTGTGGATATATTATTTTAAATATATTTTTGTTTTTATTTTTTTTTAATAATATATTTTACTTATTCGATTTTTATTTAATATTACAAATAAATAAATAAATATATATATATATTTATTTAAATAAAAATAAATATAGCAATATTGATTATTTTTATAAAATTCAAAAATAATAGATTTATTATTTATTGCAATATTTGATTGATTATTATACTCTGTTATAATTAAATTATTATTTAATTTTTGGATAAAATTTATAAATAAATTTGATAATAAAATATTATATTTCGTTTTGATATTAATAAGTTCATCAATTATATATAAAATAGTATTATTAAAATATATATAATTTAATTTAAAGTTTATATAATTAAAACGTATATTAATTTTATACGAAAAATAAAAAAAAATAATAATAATAATAAAATTAAATATATAAATATGAAGTAATTTATATTTAAATATATAATATCTATATAAGTATAAAAATATATTTATTATTATAAAATCGTTAAAAATAAAATAATAAATAAATAAATAAATATTTTGTAAATTAATAAAATAAATAAATAAATAAAAATATATTAAAAATAATATTAAATTATTTATATGCAAAATTTCATCGTACAAATTAATTTTAAAAAAATTTAAAATAATATTTAAAATTAAATAATATATATATATATAAGTTAATATATATATATATTTTAATATCGAATATTTATAATTATTTAAATTTTTAATACTTTTAGAAAAAATATTTATTATTAAATGACTAAAAATAAATAAATTTAAATATCATAAATATTGATTTATATTAGCAATATTAATAAAACTATGAATAGATTGAACTAAATTATATCTTACTGATAAAAACATAATAAATACATAAAAATTTAAATTAACTAAATTATTAAATGCTAAAACATTTAATTGTTTTATATTATGTATATAAATTATTGAAATAATTAATAATATTAAATTAATTAATTCAACTAAATCTCAATTTCATCAACCACCCCAACTTAATTCTTGAAAAGCTCATCAACAACCGAGTGCTATTCCTGTGAAAATAATTATAATTAAATTATTTCATAAAATTTTTAAATTTTTATTTAGTATATATTTTTTCATATAAAATTTATTTTTAAAATAATTATTTATAGATATTATATATATAAACAACAATATCAATAAAGCATAATAAATATATATTAAAATCGGGTGTATTAAAAATAAACCATTTATTAAATTAACATTTAAATTATAAAATTCAGTAATAATATAATAATCATAACTATAAAATATATCAAAATTTTTAATAAGTATAAATATTAAAATATAATAAAATTTAATTAATTTAATATAATTTTTATAATTAAGGATTAAAATAAAAATAATAATTAAATAATTTGTAGATAAATTAGTTATGTTGTTTAAAATAAAAATATAATAAGAATCAAAATAATTATATTTAAAAAAAAATTCTATAGAAAAAATAAATTGTAAAAAAATTAAATAAATTAATTTATAATAATTTGATAAATTTATGTTTATTAAATTAAAATTTAAAAAAAATAAAAAATTTATAAATTAAAAATCTAAATTATATGATTCATTTTTAATAATTTTTTTAGTTAATCTTCTTTTAATAGATCTAATTTTTTTAAATTTTAAATAAGAATTACTAATATTATAATACGTTATAATATTAGTAATTCTAAAATATTTATTTAAATTTTTTAATAATAATTCACTAATTTTTGATGCTTTTTTTAAATATTTAATCTTTAATAAACCTTTTTTATTAGTACCAAAAAATTGAGATTTAGTTTCTAAAAAATTTATTATGTATTCTATAAAAAGTCTTTCACCTTTATTTGATTTTTTTTTAGCTTTTTCTGAGATATTTAAATTAGATAGAACTTTACCTACAGTTAAGTTAAATATTTTTTTATTAGCAGAATTTATTGAAATTTTTAATTGTTTTGATTTTAAATTTATGGTAATTAAATTAATTTTATCGTTATCAATAAAAGAATAATTTAATTTATTAGATATAACTTTTTCATAGTTATTTGATATATAATACATATAATATCAGTTTCAATTATTTAAGATATTTTTATTTATAGAAAAAATTATATTTATATAATTACTTAATAAGTTACTAATAATTCTAGCTGCTGCACCAGAATTAGAATCTAAATAATTAAAATTTATATTAATATTTTCTAAAATATCTAAAGAATAGTGTCATCTATATGCTTCATAAATAAATAAATTTTTTTTATTTATATTAAAATTTTTTTTTATCATAAAAGGGTAAGTAATAGGAATCGAACCCATGACCTTTAGATCCACAATCTAACGCTCTACCGATTGAGCTATACCTACCATGTGTATATTTATAATTATTCAACTGATCAAGATAAAACATTATTTAATCAGTCATAAAATAAAGAAATTAAAATTAACAATATAAAAAATAATACTAAAAAAAATTCTAAATATGAAAAAAAATTAAAGTTAAATAATATAGGAAATAAAAATGTAAATTCTATATCATATAAAATTAAAAAAACTGCTAGCATAAAAAAATTAAAGTTAATTTGAATATTTAATTCAGATAGAGCTTTAAATCCACATTCATAAAATTGTTTTTTTGTAAGTTGTTGTTTATTAGTATAAAAATATTCTGCTGCTCAGGTTAATAATCAAAATATCATGCTAAAAATTAATACATTTTGAATTAAACTAATAACTATTGCGTCACCCATTCTATGTAGTATTTATAATATAAATTACATAATATATAAAAAATATAAAAAATAATGAAAACAAATATTTTCAAATAATAAAATAAAATTTTCATGATATATATATGTATTGTGTGGTTTATATAAATATCCCGAAAAAATTAAGTCTATAAAATTTAATATTTTTTCTAAATATTCTTCTATATAGGATCAAAAAAAATTATAACAATAATTATAAATTAATACGTAGGATAATAATAAAACAACTAAAATTGGTCAAATATATACACCTCAGCCACCTAAACCTATAGGGAAACCCCCACCAAATGGATTAAATACTATGATTGGGCTAATAATTAAATTTATAAATAATCTGTAGTTTTTAAAATTTTTAAGGAGCATAAAATATTAATTAATTAAAGGATTTATAATTATAATCAATTTATTTTTTCTAAGGGATTTTTAAAATTTTTATCAATAATAGTTTTATTATTAAATTTATTATTAGTATCAATATTTAAAGATTCATTTGAATTTTTATATAATATTGCTAATAATATACCTAATGAAAATTCTAAACCTGCAACCCCTAATATAAAAAAAGATGTACTTAATAAAGTTATATCACAATATACTGAACCTAATAAAACTGCTAAAGTATATAAAGCTAGTCATGTTATTTCAGAAATAAATAATATAGATATAAAATTTTTAGGTTTTAATGATAATAATATAATAATTATTCAAAAAACCAAGCTTCAAAATGAAATTCATGTTAGCATTTAAAAATTTAAATATTATAATTCTACAGTTTCGTTTTTTGTTGCAGTTACTTGATTTTCAAAAATATTATAAAAAACATCTTGTGTACCTTCAGTTTGGTATTCTTTTAACATTGGTGATTCTATTTTTGAATAATCAAGTAATAATTTTCTGGTATCTAGTTTTCATTTGTAATTAATACCATACATCTCACTTGTTTCTCTCTCTAATCAATTTGCATTAGAATAAATTCTATCGATTGAATCTAAATTTTTTGATAATTTATTTATTATTAAAAAAAATGTATATTTAGATTTTAAAAAATAATTATAATAATTATAAAAAACTAATATTTTGTTATTAAAAAAAAAATTTTCTAAAAAATTTTGATCTAAAGAATTTTGATCTGTATCTATATTATAGTTTTGACAATCGATTGCTGAATTTTCAATTAAAGTACTAGTAGACATTAATAATTCTTTTTTAATAAATAGATTTATAGCATAAAATCAATTATTAGGTATTAACATTATACTATGATTTAAATTTAATTTTTTCGAAATTCAAATTTTAGTATTTAATTTTTCAAAAACTAAAAATAAATGGATAGGTTGCATATAACTTTTTTGCATTTGTAATTAAAATTATCATATAAATGGTTCCGATCTTCAATCTGGGTTTACATTATCGATTTCATAATTTTCAAATAATTGTCACCCTAGTTTTTTATATTCTTTTTCAAAATCCGCAGGGAAAACTCAGCTTGGTTCTTTATGTTTGACTCCACTACTATAATCTAGTAATAATGTTTTTAATCTTTTTAATTTACACAATCTTTGGTAATATTCTTCTTCATACATTAATTGTTTTTTTCATTTGGAAATTAATTTTTTTTTAAAATATATAAATATTGGTAATTTATTATTATATAAATTATCATAATTTAAATAATATAAATAAACTGAATTATCATAAAATATTTTACCCAATTTATTTCAAATTTCAAAATGTGTTATTTTTGTAACAAATCTAAACATATAAATATAATAATTAAAAAAATATTGTTTATATTTTAAATATACATTAATATTTAAAAAATAGTAAAAGTATGGTGAATCTCATATTTCAATAGATCATTTATAAATTTTTATTTTTTTTTTATTATACTCTCAATCAGCCACTCAACCAAAATAATCAAATATCACAAATTCTTTTAACATATTTTCTGATCTTGACATCAATTTAAAATATGTTGCAAATAAAAATAATTTAGGTTCTTTTAATCTTTGATATTTTCAACATAAAGATTTCTCTCAAGGTTCTAAATATATAATTTTATTACTAAAATTTAATTTTATAGGTTCATGTTGTATTTGTAAAGTAATATATCTTTGTTGTTCTATATAATTATAATCGCCAAAAGCAGCTCAATTTAAAATGGTTGAAGGTCAAAATTCTACAATTAATCTAAAATATCATGCCATTGTTTTTTTAGGTATTATAGTTACTCTAAAAAATAAATATATAAAAGTTAAACAAAAACTTATATATAAATAATAAAAAAATTCTCCGCTTAATAAAGAATAATAACAATAAATTCCGGTATAAATAATAAAAATAAATATAAAATAATATTTTATAAAAAGTTCTAGACAAACCAATGGAAATGCAACCATTTCTTGATCTTTTTTTAAGAATTCTCGTGAATATTTAATTAATCAAATATATGTAATTAAAATTAATATTAAATCGTAAATATAATTTATTATTTTTGGATCAATTATTAAATCATAATATAAATGTTTATATAAATTAAATTCATTAGTAATATTATCATTAAATAAATATATTATATTATATTTATATAATTTATATTTATATATAAGTTGATTATTTAAAATTAATAATATATTTTCTTTTATTATTGAAAGATTATTATATAATATTAAAAAATATATATGTTTTATTATAGAATATTTAAAATAAATTAAGGTAATAATTAATATCGGATATTTTAGATATTGTAACCTAGTTGTATTAAAGTTTCCATAAATTTTTCTAAATGCTCCATGATTATAAGTAAATTTAAAAAATAATATTAAAAATAATATTAAAAATATATTATAAATTTGGATTGAGATTAAATTTTCAGGTAAAAAAAATTTTAAATATATAATTTTAAATAATTTATTATATTCTAATAAAGTATATAAAATTAAATTTGAGTAGTAAATTCTAAAAATCTCAATAAATAATGGTAGTACTGTCATAGTTCATAAAAAATATCCAAACAATCTATGTATCGATCTAGATCATTTTAATATACCATATATTGATATTAGTGGTATAAATATACTTAGAATATATTTATCTAAAATAATTAAATTAAAATAATCGTAAACATATTGGCTTTTAGTTTTAAAGTAATAAAATAAATTTAAATATTTAAATTTATATATATATATATTATTTAAAAGTCATTCAGTAAAAAAAGTACCTAATATAAAAGTTAAAAATACAGTTTTGGAGTGTAGATATCAAAGTGGTTTTTTAATAAAAGTAATAAGTTTTTTTTTTCTATATTTAAATTTAAATGCTATGTTTTTTTTAAATATAATTGTTTTTTTATAATATTTATATAATATAATAATAATTTTATTTTTTATATAAAATTTAAAAAAAATATAAGAATTTATTATATCTGATAATATTATATTAAGAATTAATATAGGGGCATATATGATAATTGCTATATAATTAAGGAAATTAAATTTTATGTTTGTATATTTATTTATTATATTAAATTTTATATTATAATTTTGTAGTAAAATTTGAATTATATTAATAATATTTATACAAATATATATTATTAAATTTGTAGTTTTATTTAAATTTTCTATTAAATAATTTATTAAAATAAATATTTTATTAAATTTTATAATTTTAAAATTATTATGATTTATATTACTGTTAAAAAATATATTTATTAATATTTTAAGTATATTAAATTTAGAGTCAATTGTTATATTTAATTTATATTGGTTTTTTATATTTAATAATATTAAGCAATACTTAAAATTTTGTATGTAAGTATTAAAATAATTTTTAATAATTAATATAAAATTTATATAATAAAGGTTTATTTTTTTTTTATTGGGTAAGATTAGTAATTTTAAATTTAAAATTTTATTTTTTTTTTTTTTTATTTTAAATTTTTTATTTTTAAAACAATATTGTTTATTTTTTAATATACAATATTCTATATAATCTAAATATTTTAAAGTAGCTATTTTAATTTTATTATTATTTTTGTAATTTAAAATATAGTAATTTAAGTAAATACTTTTAACATCTATTATTAATATTTTAAAAATAATTAATAATTTTTTAAAACTATAATTATTTATAAAATTATTTATAAAATTATAATATTTTTTAAATATATTAAATATTATACTAAATTCATTTTTTATTATTATTATAAAAAATTTATAAATGTTATTAGTATTTAGTATATTTTTAAAAATATTAATATATTTATATATAAATAATAATATTAATATTAAATTTTTATTAATAATTAATATATAATTTATTATTTTAATATTTAATATAAAATTTATAAATAATAAAGTTAAATTATATAAATTATAAATTAATATATTATTTATTATATATATTAAATAATTATTATTAATATATAACTTATTATTTATATAAAAATTATTATATTTTTTATATTTAAAATTACTATATATATAATTATATATAAAATTATATATATTATTATTATATATAAAATTATATATATAGTAAATAGATATATATAATTTTATAATATATATATATATATATTTATATAATAATATATATATATTATTAATATATATATATATATACTTATTTATATATTTATAAATATATATAAATATATATATTATATTATTAAATATATATAATATATAAATATATAAATTATTAATAAAATTAATTATATAATTTTTATTATTTAAAATATGAATTAATATAATTGAAATAAAATTATAAATAAAATTATCTAAATTAAATATATTTTTAATATTTAAATTTTTTAACCCATCGTTATTATATTTAATTTTATTAAAGGTATATTTTTTTAAGAAATTAAAATTATATTTATCATTTTTAATAGTATTAACAGTAGTATTAATATGATTATCTAAATTAAAAATATTTAAATTAAAAATATTAATAATAATATTTAAAATTAATAAATTAAAAATAATAAAATAATTTAAATAATATAAATATATTTTATATTTATTTTCTTTTTTATAAGTAATAATAGATTCTAAAATAGGTATATATTTTTTTAAAATCGATTTATTATATAAATTTTTTTCAATATAAATAATAAAACCCTTAATAATATTACCGTATCAATATTGAGATATTGATATCTTAATCTGATATCTTAAACAATAAGAAATAATAAAAGCATAAAATATATTAATGTTGATATAAATTAAATTAAATAAAACTATAATAAAAATTATATTATTTATAAAATTAAATAAAAAATTAGGTATTGATCTAAAAGTATTTAATTTATTTTTTAAAATATTTTCTCATCCTCATTTAGGTAAATTTTTTTCTTTTAAATCCATTTAATTATTTTAATAGTTTCTTAAATTAAAACTTATATCTTTATATTATATTTTTTTTTAAATTAATTTTATACTCGTAGAAAATTAACTAAAATATACTAAAATAATTAAATTTATTTTTTTTAAATAAAAATATTTTTAATAAAACTATTATTAAATAACGAGACTAAAATAAAAATAAAATATTCAATTCTATATAGATATATTTATTAACCACTTAAATATTGAAATAAATTTATTAAATAATCAATTTATAATTATATTTTATTTAAATAAATTAATTACTTAAAAATAGCTGCTCCAAAAAGAAAAAAATCAACTCAAAGAAATAAAATGGCAATATTATCTAATTTATTAAAAAATAAAAAAAAATTTAATAACAAGTATAATAATATCAGCCAAAATATAACAATATAATCATGTTAATAAAAATATTTATATGGAATGAAATAAAGGTATATATATGACAACTAATATAAAAAAAGTAGTACAATATTTTTCAGTAATGACTGTTAGTTTTCACGATATAAATTCTTTATTCGGATTTTTTACTTTTTTAACAATAGCTAGTCAATTAGTTAGTGGTACTATGTTAGCCTTTAGTTTAGTACCTGAACCAATGTTAATACCTATGGTTAGAGAAGAAGAAGATGTTGAAGATTTATACACTGATGATTTTTTTTGATTACACGAAAGAGGTGTCGACTTTGTTTTTATATTTTCATATTTTCATTTATTTAGAAAAATTTATTTAAATAATTTTGAATATGAACAAGAAGCAGCTTGAAAAAGTGGGGTTTTTACCTTTTTAATTTTCCAAGTAGTTGTATTCTTAGGTTTAATTTTATGTTGTACTCACTTAAGTGATATTACATTAGCAATTGCAGCAAATTTATATGATACTTTTTTTGCAGGTAAAGGAAAATTTTATTGATGAATTTTTACTTCAAAAGAATTAAATACTGATACAGTTATCAGATTGGCTTATTTACATTATGTTTCAGCATTTTTTTTAGCATATTTAGGCTTAGTACATGGTATTGATATGCACTATGATTGAAAAAATGAAGCTTCTATGGATGGTTTAGAAACTGAAATGATTTGATTTGACGAAGCTCTATCTAATGAATTAGGAGCAATGTTAGAATTAATTTTAGTTATTATGATTATTTGTTTTTTTATGTATCCTGAACCAGAAGCACTATCTTACGAATTTTTTATGTGAGGTGATATTGGTTTTATTAATGATGTAAGATTTTTATCTGTAGCACCTCATTGATATTTTAGACTATTTATGTCATGATTAACTGTTTGTCCATTTCATAAAATTGGATTATTTGGATTAATTTATTATTTTTTTATATTATTTTATCAACCAGTTATCCATGGTACAAATGATCAAAATAATTATAATAAAAAAAATGTTGCAATTTTTGGTTTTATTATAAATAGAAGCGATATTATGTCACCAAAATATCACTCAGTCGAAGATAATTTATTACATCAAATAACATTTTGATTATTTTTTTCTAGTGCAATTTATGTTGTATCTTATTTACCTTATGGTAGATTTTATAATAGAATTAATGGTAACATTGGAACATTGGGTTCATTTATGTATATATTTTTATATTTAGGAAACTCTTTCTTAAGAAGACCAGTTTTAACTGAATTAGTTTTATATAATATATTTATGAGAACTACTTATTTAAAACATTAAATTTTAAAAATATTTAATTTGTAATTTTTCATTTGGTTAGAAATTTATTGAATAATTTTTCACAACAAATTAATAATAATATTTTCAATATTGGAATTTTAAATAAAAATATATTTTTTAATTTAATAAAAAAACATTATTTTAAACTTATATTTTGTTTACTATTTACTTGATATATATATAGTATAATTCAATTTGAATTATTATTTTTAAATAATAATAATTTATACGATTACATAAATCAAAATAATTTTATAAAAGCTAAATTTTATTTTATAATAACACCACTTTGAATAACTTTAATTTTTTTAAATATAGTAAATTTTTTTAAAAATTATTTGTTTGACTTAACATTTTTAAACAATATATCTTATAATAATATTTCAATAGATATATTATATTTACCAACAATTAAAGATATTTTAAATTATTTTAACAATGATTTTTACTTTAATATAGATAAAATTATTAATATTATAAATCTAAGTTGATTAAATAGTGAATTTATAAATAACTACCCGTTATTTTTGTTATTTGGGTTATTATTTTTAATAACTACTTTAAGTAGCTTAATAGTTTTATCATATTTAGGATTATATGGAGTATTTATTATAAATTTTATATCTATAATAATGTTTTGATTGTCTATGATTTATTATTTTGATTTAATTATGTCTAATAACTTTACTTATTATATAAATTTAGGTAAATGAATGTATTTATCGAGCGGTTATAGAGTCAGTTTTGATTTATTTATTGATGTAACTTCTATTAGTTTTTCTTTTTTAACTTTAACAATCGGAGTTTTTGTATATATCTATACTTTTTCTTATTTTAGATATGAACCTTTAGTCGAAAGATTAATGTTACTTTTAAATTCCTTTATGATTAGTATGATTTTATTAGTTTCTTCAGGTAATTTTATTGTTATGTTTTTAGGTTGAGAAATGATAGGATTAACTTCATTTTTCTTAATCAATTTTTGATCTACTAGAGTAGGTACCTTAAAAGCTGCGTTTAAAGCCTTTTCATTTAATAAATTAAGCGATTTATTTTTATTTTTTGCAATTTTATTAATATTTAATACACTATTTTCATTAGATATATTAACTTTTAATAGTCAAATTTATTTATATGAAAACTATAATATAGAATTTGGAATTTTTACTTTTAGTTTATTAGAATTAATTAGTTTTTTTTTTATAAGTTGCGCATTTATTAAATCTGCTCAATTCGGTGCACACATTTGATTACCAGATTCTATGGAAGCTCCAGTACCAGCATCAGCATTAATACATTCAGCAACCCTAGTTTCGGCTGGTATATATTTATTATTAAGATTAACACCTTTATTTGAATTAAGTAAATATGCTGAAATTATTATACCATTTGTAGGTTCTATTACTGCATTTTATGGAGGTATTGTATCTGCATTTCAATCTGATACAAAAAAAACATTAGCATTCTCAACTATAAGTCATTGCGGTTTTTTAATGGTTGCATATTCAACAGGCGTTTTAGAATTTGTAATTTTATATTTATATGTACATGGATTTTTTAAAGCTGCTACATTTTTATGTATGGGTAATGTCAACAGATTTAATAGAAATATACAAGATTTTAAAAGAATGGGGGGATTCTATAAATACTTACCATTCGAATGTTTAGCTTCATTTGTATGTATGATTAATTTAAGTGGTTTACCATTATCTTTAGGTTTTTATATTAAACACTTATTATTTATAGGATTAAACGAACACTATATATTATATTGAATTATTTATGTTACTTTAATTGTCGGCGCAACAGCTGGAGTATTTTATTCATATAGACTATTTTATAGTATTTTCTTTGATATAAAAAAAGGAAAAAAAACTATATATATGCAAGCAAATAGAATAAATTTAAATTCAAAATATTATACAAATACTTCATTAGCTTCAAATTTTGCAATATTTATATTAATAATTGTTTCATATATAACAACTTTATATTTATATAACTTAACTTTAAATAAATTTTATAATTTATCAGATTTAAAAACATTAAATTTAAACAATGGTTACTCTTATTATTATCAACCTGATTTAAATTTTTTAAATACTGTTAGTATTTTAAATTGATTTGTAATTATTTTGATTATTACTGTAATTTTTATAAATTGAAGAAGAACATACTATTATAATCAATCTTTAAATAATTTTAATAATTTTATTATTTTTTCTTTATTTTTTTTTATAATATCTAAATTTATCTTATAATTTTATTTTTTAATTTATATGTGAGGAAACTTATGAACAGAGGCATCATATCAATTAAATTTTAATATTGGTTTTTCATCATTACGTTCAGATGTATTAATCCATTTAGCACAATGACAATATTGATGATGATTTTGATTTGCTCTAGTATGATCATTTTATTATTTTGTTATATTAAGAGTATCAAGATATAGAGTTTTAAAAATGAGACCAAAAATTGCTACAAGTTACAGACCACATGGTAAATGAGGTGATTTTTTAGCTTGTATTATACCACTTATTTGATGTATTAATATTTTAACTAATTCTAATTTAATTTTAAGATTAATCGAATGACAAAACGAATCTAGTTTATTTACTGTTAGAGTTAGAGCTAGACAATGATATTGAATTTATAAATTTGAATTAAAAAATTTTACTGATATTTTATCAACTCCAAAAAATATTGGTAATAACAGATGACAAATAAATACTTTTGGTGAATTACAAACTGCTGATGATTACTTACATGTTTTACAATTAAGATCTCAAAATAAATGAGTAAAAAATTATTGAAATAGATCTTTACAAGAAACAGGTAAAACTAATAAAGCACATGTTATTTCACCTCAAGAACAATTAAGATTGAGTTTAATTAATCAATATAAATCATTAAATATTTCTAATTCTATAAATAATAACTCTCCTATTATAAATAGAAATTTATATATTTTTGATGATTTATTTAATTATAATATACCTAATTTTGAAACTAAAAAAACTGTATTTTTAAATAATAAATCAAATTATCTAACTTATAATAATATTAATAATAATAGCTGAAATGCTGATGAGTCCGAATCATTTTTACAATTACCATTTAATATTGATTTTGAATCGCAAAATAATAATATCAAATCTTATTTTAATGATCAATATTTTAATATTAATAAAAAACAAGATAATAATGATAATAAACAAATTTTTAAACATATTTTATATAAATCAGCAAAAAATAGTATAATACAAAATTTTACAAATTTAATAAAACATGAAGATTTTGATGAATATACTAGATGAGTTAAAAGAAGTCCTGGTGAAATATTACCTTTACGTATTATTAAATACCCTCTAGGTTTAGAAACTATTAATAATAATTTATTTGAAAATGTAAATTCTAATAATTCTGTTGAATTATTTAGATTAAGATTTAATGATAATCCTTCACAAATGCAACATAAGTTAGTACAAGATACTATATATTTAACTTTAAAACAAAAAAGATATAATAGAAAAAAAGTTGTTGCACCACAAGTAAAATTTATAAAAGATGATAACGGTAATAAAACTGATATTCAAAGATATTCAGGAAAACCATTTTTATCTAATGATAAAATTTTAAAACAATCTATATATGACCCAACAATACAATATAAATTAATAAAAAAAAATAAAAAAGGGGGAGAATTAATACCAGTAACTCTTGCTAGAAGATTAATTAGAACTAAAAAAACTTTAGTATTACCAGCCCATGTTAATATAACTTTAATTACTAATTCATATGATATTGTACATTCTTGATTTATACCTGGTTTAGGTATAAAATTAGATTGCGTACCAGGAAGATCAACACATCATACTTTTTTTATTGATAATGTTGGTTTTTATTATGGACAATGTGCAGAAATTTGTGGAAGATACCACCATCACATGCCTATAAGAGTTTGTGCGTTACCTTTTGAACATTTTTTATTATGATGAAACACTTTTGGATTACCAAAAATGCTAAATACTAATTCTAGAAAAAGATTCGAAACTAATTATGTAATGAGAAAATATTCTTGATAATTAATTAAAAAAAATTAGGTTGTTAATAATAAATTTTGATGAGTGTGATCATGGCTCGAGATTAACGCTAATCAGACGCCTAACACATGCAAGTTTTATATAAATTAATTTAAATTTAATTAATTTATATAGCGTCATGGTGAGTAATATATGTTTTATTACCTATAAGTATATTTAAAAAATATATATAAAATAGATAAAATGCTAATAACTAAAATAAAAATAAATATTTTTTTGAAATTTTTTTATTATAATCAATTTAAAATTTATAGCAGCTTATAGATATTAATGTATAATATTAGGTAATTATGATTTTACTATTATAAAATTATAAGCCAAAAATGTTTAGTTGAATTTAGAGATTGTTCAACCACATATGGGTATGCAAACTACCCTATCTATTCGACAGCAGTGAGGAATTTTGGACAATATGCGAAAGCATGATCCAGCGAACTGATGAAAACGAAGAAGGTGACTTTAACTGTAAAGTTTAATGCGAATTTTAGCACATTGAGCTAAAAATTAAGAGAAGCTCTGGCTAATACATGTGCCAGCAGCCGCGGTAATACATGAGGAGCTAGCGTTATCTATATTGACTGAGTGTATTAAATACGTAGAGATTTAAAATATATTAATATAACGTCGTAATTAAAAATAAATGTATTAATAAATTTTAGAATTTAATTTAAATTAAGGAAGTAAAACTTATAATACAGCGATTAAATGCAGTTACATTATAAGGCTTTCCTAAAACTAAGGTAGCTTGCTAATTTAAATTGAACTTGATGTATGAAAGTATGGGTATCGATAAGGAGTAGTTGCCCTAGTAGTCCATACTGTAAAAGATGAATATTCTATGATTTTTTAATCAGGAGTAGTTAACATAAAATATTCTGCTTGGGGAGTATTATCGCAAGATTGAAACTTAACTGAATTGGCGGGAATTTGTTCGAACGGTGGAACATGTGGTTTAATGCGATAATCCACGCAAAATCTTACCAACATTTGAAGCTTTTCTAGTAGTATAATTAGTATTAAAACTAAATAGATTAGTACGGTATTGCATGGCTGTCGTCAGTTCGTGCTGTGAGGTATAGGATTAAGTTTTTTTTAACGAATGTAACCCTATAAATAAGTTTTTATAATAATATTTTACTTATATTTTATGTACTTATTTATTCTGTAATTGGTTACTAGATTTATCTTTAAATTTTTAACTAATTACAGGGGTTTTAGGCTGAAGTCAAGTCCCTATGGTCTTTATATGTTGGGCTACACACGTGTTACAAGGATAAAAACAAAGAGCGGCAAAAACTTAAATTTTAGCAAATCTCTAAAAATTATCTTAGTTCAGATTGTTTCATGAAATTCTGAAACATGAAGATGAAATCGTTAGTAATTGTAAATTAAAATGTTACAGTGAATTAATTGTCAAATTTTGCACACACCGCCCATCACGCTCGGAGAGTCATTAATGGTGGAAAAAGCTAAAGTTTCTTCTTAAACTAATAATTGTATTCATAATTTTTTTATGAAGTAGTTAATGATTAATTTTGAATCTATTACTGGTAATTTGAGTGAAGTTGACACAAGGTACTGGTAGGGGAACCTGTTGGTGGAATATATTATAATATTTTTATTAAAAATTTAAATAAAAAAAAAATTATATAATTAATATAAAAGATTTTAGATTTTATTTCTATATTAGACTTAAATGACGACTTAACAAGAAAAGCACTATTTGAACAACTTTTAGTTTTCATTTTTACTTTTTGTGTTATGAATTTTTTAGCTTGATCTACAGTAGTAGAATTAATTTGACCTACTCATTTTTTTAATAGAAGACATACTTCTTCTCCTGAATATATTAGATTTAGAACTTATACTGAAACAGTTTTAAAATTATCTTCTTATTCAGATTTTTTTTATATTTTAAATAATTATTATTTTAATCAAAAATTAATTTTAAAAAATTAATTATATGTTTTAAACTATAATTAAATTATGACAGTAATATTATCACATTTATTATGAGTTGCTTTATATATTATTATTTTTATAATATTAAATATATGTTTTATATTTATAAATAAAAATAAATTTAACAATATTAATAATATAAAAAATAATATAATTTTAAAAATTTTAGCTGTATTTATTTTAAATAAAAATTTAAAAACATCTTTATTAATTTCAAATAATGACGTTATTAATTATATTACAAATGAAAGATCACTAAATTGACCAATTTTAAATTTTATACATACTAATTTAAATAATTCTATTAAAGCTAATAAATTTATTAACAATGATAACTTAAATTTTAAAAATAAATATAATCATTATAATTTTATTAAAACTAATTTTAATTTAAATAATATTTTAGAAACTAATAATTTATTAACATATCAAATATTATTAATAATTTTAGATAAAAAATTTATTAATAATAATTTATACAAATTTTTATTTAATACTTTAAATCAAAGATTTTCTATTACTACTTCAAAAATTTTAGTAAAATCTTTTAATTTATTAAAATTCCAAGATTATATTCAATATTGTAATTTAAATTTAAATAATACAAATTTAATTATCAATAATACAAATAATTTAAATTTAAATAAACATATTAAAATTACTAAAATTTATAATATTATTAATACAAAATTTAATAATAATTATTATTATTATAATACTTTACAAGCTTACATAAATAAAAATTTAATAAAATTTGATGCTACTTTTTTAAATAATTTAAAATCTAGATATAATATTTCTTTTTCAGCTACTAATATTGTAAAATATATATCCAATAATTCAATTAAAAATTCTATTATTTTATTTTTAAGAAAAAATAAAATTTTTAACAAAGGTAGATATTCTAGAAATAGACAAACTTATAGAACTGGTGCGTATTGATGTTTATATGTAAATATTGTTGCTATTATTGCATTTTATTTTTGATTTTATAAATTCACTATTAATTTTGGATATTTATGATGATTATTATATTCATTTATTTTAAGTTGTTTTTTACCAAGAGCTTTAAAGCATAAATTTTATAATCCAAAAAAAATTTTTATAGAATATTATTTAGGTATTAAATGACTAATTAATATAATATTAAACATATTACAACCAATTTATTTTTTATTAATTAATACACAAAAATTATTATTTAAAACTATTTTAATTAAATTATATTCAATAAATACAATTAAAAATTATTTAAATAATGACAATTTTAATTTAAATACATATATTCAATTTTCTTTTAACTGAATTAATAAAATAAATAATAGTTTAATATTAATTATTAATAACATTATTTTTAAATAAATATATTTTACCCTCAGGGGAGAATAGTTTAATGGTAGAACAACGGTCTTCAAAATCGTTAGCGTGGGTTCGATTCCCGCTTCTCTCGATAATTTGTATTTTTTTATGGATAGTAAATTAACACACATGTATTGATTTGATTTTAATGGTACAGTGAACGAAAAATTACCATTAACTTATGAAACTTTAAAACTTTGTAAAAAAGAAATATTTAATTTAAAACAATCGGGTAATACTCAAATAGGTACAAAAAAAAACCCAATTAAATTAAATTTAACATTTGAACAAAAACATACTAAAAATGAAAATTTTATTATTAATTCTGATATATATGAAACTAATTCTTCTAATTTATTTACTCAAATTAAATTTAATATTAATTCATTAATAGCTATCTTTACTCAACCAATAGTATCATTAATTGAAGCTAAAGCTAAATTAACTAATCATAAATTAGCTATAAATAATTTTTATTTAATAAATGGTTTATTATATATAGATTTTAAAGATTCTTTTTTAAAATTTAATTCTTTACAATCATACTATAATGATTTAAATCAATTAAATTCTATTAAATATAATTACATCTATAGAACTAATATTTTAAATAATAATAATTTATTATCTATAAATACTATTTTAGATACTTTAGTAATTAAATTAATTACTTATTTTTATAACGTATACTTAAATTTAAATACATATAATCGTTTTGATTACAGATTAAAACAAACAGATTGAGGTTTTTATATTAATAATAATATAAAAAATACTAATTTAAATAATTTATTTAGTGGTTTAAAATTTTTATGAAAAGGTTTAAGATTCTGAATAGTTGGTTTAATTTTAGGTTTATCAGCAATATATTATTTATTATATGTTAGATTATTACCATTTAACAAAATTTTATTTTCTTGAATATTAGTTGCAATGTTTTTATATTGATTATTATCAGGATTTGTTTTTTTTGTAAAAAAATATCAATATAGCAAATTTACAGTAGCTATCCAAAGATTTTGAAAAAGAACTTACATTATTTTTTGATCAATTGAGGGTTTTACTTTTTTATGTTTTTTTTATTTAACTTTAAATGCTTCAGCAGAACCTATATATATGTATGATCAAATAAGAGTTTATAAAACTCATTTATTTTCATGAAGATGATTTTTATTAAAATTAATACCAGCAGTAGCAATTATTTTATTAGGTTATTATTTATTATTATCTTTAAAATGAAATACATTTAATAAACAAAGCTCAATTATAATTGCTATAACTTTATTATTATTATATATATTGTGATTAGAATTTTATCAATTTTTTCATATATTAAGTTTTTTTGGAAACATTTTTTGATCTTTTGATTATGAAGAATATATATGAACTTTAGAATTAGATACTAGAAGAACTAGATTAGCAAATAATTATATAGCAGTTTGTTTATTTTTAAAATTTTGACATTTTGTTTTTATTTTTTTATTTTGAGTTTTTTTCGTTTTAAGAGTAAATGAACTAGGTAGAGCTAGATATCCGCTATTAGCAGCTAATTTACAAAATTTCGTAATTATCTATATTATGTCATGAGCTTATATGTATCCATGATTAAAATTTTTATTTAGAAAATATTTAGATATCCCATATTATTGATTTTATTTAAATGGTAGAGAAATAGGTTTAAGAGTTTTTTTTACTGATTTAAAATTATTTTTTTATGGCTTAATAGATAGATTTTTTTGTTTAAACTCTATAAGTTCTATTAAATTCTATCAATATCCATTTTTTTATTGAATAAACTCTTCTAATATAATTGATTATAATCAATATAGAAAATTTGCTTTAAGAGATTTAATTATTACTAATTTAAACTCATATATATTATAACTTAAAATTTTTAAATTAATAAATTATTTTTTAGTTTAACATCATTAGTATATATTTTTTTTTTTTATTTTTTTTTTAATTTAATAATACAATTTCATATTATAATTTACTACTTAACTATTACTTTAATAATATTAAATATTATTATTTTACTATTTAAATTAAAACAAAATAAAATAAAAAAAAAAATTAATATTAATATAATTATTTTTTTAATATTAGTATTTTGAAATTTTTTTTTTAATATTAATATAAATATTATGTTATATAAATATATAAATATTATATTAAATATATTTTATAATTTTTTATAAAATAATTTAATAAATACATTATGTGAGTTGATTTTATAGAGCAAACCAAGAGTTTGAAAATTTCATTAAATAATTATTTTTTTTATTTAAATAATTTAAAAAAATTATTAACATACTTAAATGATTTAAGAAAACATATACTAAAAAAATATGTATATACTATTAATCATAAAAGAATAGCAATTAATTATTTATATTTTAGTATGGTTACTGGTTTATCAGGAGCTGCCCTAGCTACAATGATTAGACTAGAATTAGCACATCCAGGAAGTCCATTTTTTAAAGGTGATTCTTTAAGATATTTACAAGTTATTACTGCCCATGGACTAATTATGGTTTTTTTTGTAGTAGTTCCAATATTATTTGGAGGTTTTGCTAATTTTTTAATACCATACCATGTAGGTTCAAAAGATGTTGCCTACCCAAGATTAAATAGTATTGGTTTTTGAATACAACCTTGTGGTTATATATTATTAGCTAAAATTGGATTTTTAAGACCACAATTTTGAAGATACTATGATAAAACATCATTTTCATTTCCATTTTTAGAAAAAACTAAATATAATAAATATAAAGAGTATAAAGATGATTATTTATTTTATTTAGATTTTTTAAAAAAAGAAATTTCTGATGAACATTCTTTTTTCTGAAAGGCTAGAAAAGTAATTAAATTACCACAATATTCAGTATTTTCATTCGTGCCATTAAAATTAATGATGTGAAATACTATGATTAATTATCCTGAATCATTTTGATACGCAGCAAGCAGAGTAGTGCAATCTAGAAGAAAAAAAGTTTTTGTTACAAAATGTTCAACAAGAACTTTAACAACAGCTGGTTGAACTTTTATTACACCTTTTAGTTCAAATACTAAATATACTGGTATTGGTTCACAAGATGTATTAATTTTATCAGTTGTTTTTGCAGGGATAAGTACAACTATCTCTTTTACTAATTTATTAATTACTAGAAGAACATTATCTATGCCTGGTTTAAGACATAGAAGAGTTTTATTACCTTTTATTACTATTTCTATATTCTTAACCTTAAGAATGTTAGCTGTTATTACACCAGTATTAGGAGCTGCTGTTATTATGATGGCTTTTGATAGACATTGACAAACAACTTTTTTTGAATATGCATATGGTGGTGATCCAATATTATCACAACATTTATTTTGATTTTTTGGTCATCCGGAAGTCTATGTTTTAATAATTCCAGCTTTTGGATTTATTAATATGATTGTACCACACAATAATACTAGAAGAGTCGCTTCTAAACATCACATGATTTGAGCTATATATGTTATGGCTTATATGGGTTATTTAGTGTGAGGTCACCACATGTATTTAGTTGGTTTAGATCATAGAAGTAGAACTATGTATAGTACTATAACAATTATGATTTCTATGCCAGCTACTATTAAAGTTGTTAACTGAACTCTATCTTTAGTTAACGGAGCTCTAAAAATTGATTTACCTTTTATGTGATCAATGTCTTTTTTAACTTTATTTTTAGTTGCAGGTTTTACCGGAATGTGATTATCTCATGTTAGTTTAAATGTTTCAATGCATGATTCTTTTTATGTTATTGCTCATTTCCATATTATGTTATCTGGGGCGGCAATGACTGCTATTTTTTCTGGATTTTATTATTATTTTAATGCATTATTTGGAATTAAGTATTCTAGAATTTTTGGTTTTATGCATTTAATTTATTATTCAGGTGGACAATGAATTGCGTTTATTCCATTATTTTATTTAGGTTTTTCTGGTATGCCTAGAAGAATACATGATTATCCTGTAGTTTTTATGGGTTGACATAGTATGTCTACTGCAGGTCACTTTATTACATTGGTAGGTATTATTTTTTTTTTTTTAATGATTTTTGATTCTCATATTGAAAGAAGAGCTTCAACATCTACAACATTAGGATTACCAAGATGATACAAAAGAATTTCTTATTATATTTTTAAAATTAGATATTTACAATTAAATAAAATAAAAATGAATGGAATACCAGGTTCAACAGTAAGATTAATGTTAATAAATAGACATTTCTCTGAATATGAAATTTATAAATAATAATTAAATGGGTTTTTGAATTGCACCAATTTTTGTTAATTTTTTATCAATACCTTTATTTATAATTATGTTAGTTTACAATATTGTTTGTATGCTTTTAATTACATTAGTAATTGCATCAATTACCTTAATTGAGAGAAAAGTACTAAGTTTAATACAAAGAAGGGTAGGTCCTCATTATGTAGGTTATAGAGGTAGATTACAATATATAGCTGATGCCTTAAAATTATTTATTAAGGGTATAGTTGTACCTGAAGGTTCCAATAAATTTTGATTTGTTGCTATGCCGTCTGCAGCAGGAGCAGTTTGTTATACTTTTTGAATAAATTCTATGTGAGGTCCAAGTATTTCTATTTTTGATATAGAATATAATATGGTATACGCATCAATATTATCTATTTTATTTAGTTATTGTATTATGTTAACTGGATATTTTAGTAAAAGTAAATACGCTTTTATGGCTTCAATTAGATGCGCAGTTCTAATGTTAAATATTGAAATTTTTTTAGGTTTATTGGTTATAAATTTAATTTTTATAACAGAATCTTTTTGTTTTTCAGTTTTTGTTATTTACCAAGAAATTATATGATTAATTTTTATTTTTTTTGGTATTGCGGGTTTAATTTTTATTACATTTTTATTAGAAACTAATAGAGCACCGTTCGATTTAGCCGAAGCAGAGTCAGAATTAGTAACTGGATACAGTGTTGAATATGGGGGTTTTTATTTTGCTTTATATTATCTTGGAGAGTATTTTCACTTATTTTTTTTTTCAATGGTTATTAGTATTACATTATTTGGGGGTTGAGAATTACCTAATTTTATTTTTTATTTTATATCAAATGATTATTTTTTAATATAAATTAAATGATTTTATCTTTAATTTAAATGCTATTATATAATTTTTTTAGTTTATTTGATAATTTTTTTGTTATAAATTCAAACTTATATTTAATAATTGATTTTATAACACCTATTTTTTTTTTTGAAAATTTTTTATTACAATTTTTTATTATATATGTTTTATATTTATTAGCAGTAAATAATAATTTATATTATATATTATTATATATATTTGTTGAAATAGTATTATTTGGTTTATTTATATGTTTATATCAACTAGAATTATTTACAGGTTTTTTATGAGTTGCAGAATTTACTGTTGTTTTTATTTCTGTAGTTTTATTATTTTATTTAAATGTTGGTGGTTTACATCTAAAATATTTAAATAATATCAATAACATATTATATTATTTACCTACTTTACTACTTTTTGTTTTATTTTTTAATTTAGATTTTTATAATGAGTTAGAGTTATATCTACCAATTGAATTAAATATTATTGATACTTATGATGATTACTATGAAGCTTTAAATAATACTATTTTAAATGATTTTACACCACTAACAATTAGTTATTATTCAATTAATAGCTTTGAATTTATAGCTATAGGTTTATTATTATTACTTGGTAGTGTAGCTTGTGTTAATTTATATAAATCAAATAAAAATCATACTATTATAAAACAATCTAATTTGTTAAATATTTTTGATTTTTTTAAAGATTTTTTAAATTTTTCTTTTTTAAGAAAACAAAATTTAAACACACAAACTAATATAAATCCTAGTTTAAGATCTATAAAAAAAAATAATTAAATGGTTCAAAAAGAAACGAATTTAAAACCAATAGATAAATGTGGTGTTTGATCAGTTAGAGTTTTTCATTTATATGGTGGTGGTTTAAGAAAACATTCATCTATTAGTAATTTTATTAAAATAAGTGTAAAAAAAACTAGAGCAAATAACTGAGTACCAAAAAAAAGTAAATCTAAAGCAATTATTGTTACTACTAAAAAAGAAATTTCTAAAATTGACGGGAGTTATTTAAAATTTAGAACTAACGGTGTAGTTTTATTAAAAAAAAGATTAACACCTAAAGGAAAAATTTTAATAGGACCAGTAAGTATTAGTTTAAAAAGAAAAAGATTTATGTCATCATTTTGTGCAACTATTTAAAAAAAATAAAATAACTCTTATCGTCTAATGGTTAGGACAACGGGTTTTCACCCCGTAAATTTGGGTTCGATTCCCAATAAGAGTAAATATGTTTAGATGATTATTTTTATATTGATACAATTGTACTGATACACCAAGCTCATTAGCAAAAATAAATTTATGATCTTATATAAATATAAGAATTTTTAAAGCTAGGGTTAGTAGTGCTTTAGCATATTATATTTTAGGCTTAAATAATTTAGAATTAAAAAAATTAAAAATTTTTTATAAAAATTCTTATTTTGATTATATTTATTTAAAATCAATACCTCTTTTTTTATTTACAATTATTTTTTTAATTTTTTTTATTACATTATAATAATTATAAATTATTATACCCGGTAGGTATGTTTAATATAAACACATTATATTTTTCTCGATATTTTGTAGAATTTAATTTTTATTTTTTATTTTTTTTATTTATTATAACTACAATTATTTTTTATTTAAATAAAATAAATTCTATTCAAAATTTAATATTTACTTCGTCGTTTAATTTTATAAAATTATTAACAGTTGGGGGTTTATTAATTTCATTTTTTATACATATTTTAAGTTTTTGATTTTATTGCATCCATTCTTACAATTATTCATTAAATTTATTTTCATCATTTAATATTATAAATTTTAATAATATTAATATATTCGAAAATACTTATAGTTGATCATTTTTACCTAAAATTTTTAATATAAATTTAACTTTAGATTTTTTTGGTTTTATTTTATTAACTTTAGCTTATATAGTCGGTTTTATATCTGTATTAGCCTTAGATACTAGATTATACTGAAAAAATATTAAATATATATACTCTTTTAATATATTTTTATTAATAGTTTATTTTTATGTTACAGTTTCAAATATTTTAATATTTTTTTTATGCTATGAATTATTATTAATACCATCATTTTTAATTGTTTACTTTGTTAGTCCTAGTAGACGAGCTATTCAAGCATCTTTATATTTCGTAATATGAACACAATTAGGTTCACTATTAGTATTAATTGCTGTAGCTTATTTATTAACTATTTCAGGTTCTTTTGAATTTTCTGATTTAAAATTTTTTAATTTTACTTCTAGTGAATCAACTATAATTTCAATTTTACTTTTTTTAGGTTTTGGTTTTAAAGCACCTATTTGACCTTTTCACTACTGATTAACTAAAACACATGTTGAAGCACCAAGTGGATTTTCGATATATTTAAGTGGATTTTTAGTTAAAACAGCTTTATATGGATTTTATAAATTAAATACAAGTATTTTTATTGATATTGATTCAACATTTTTTATAGCAATTTGTTTAATGGGAGTAATTGACTCATCATTAAAAATGTGAGGCCAAACTGATTTAAAAAAATTAGTAGCATACGGAACTATTCAAGAAATGAATATAATATATTTAGCATTTTGTTGAGGAGATTCATATGCTATTTTAGGAGGAATTTTATTTAGTGCAACGCACGCATTCCTATCTGCTTTAATGTTTTTTTTAGTAGATTGTATCTATAGACGTTTTCATACTAGATCTATTGTAGAAATAAACGGATTATTACACATAGTACCTAATTTAGGTTTATCAATTTTATTTATGTTAGTTTTTTTTTCTGGATTACCTGGTACTATTAAATTTATCAGTGAATTTTATATTTTTTCTGGATTTTTAGAATCATCACCAATTAGTTGTTTAATCCTAATGTTTGTAGCTAATGTATTAGGTTTAATAGGTTTTAGCAAAGCTTGATTTAATGTAGTTTTTGGTTTACCTAGAAAAAATACAAAATATTTACCTATGGATTTAACTTTTAAAGAATCTTATATTATTTTATATTGTTTTTTCTTTTTATTTATATTTTCATATTTTTCTTTTATATTCTTTTAATTAATTAATAATGATGCAAAAAAAATTAACTAAATTTATTTTAACTAATAAAAGTATAAATATGAATATATTATCAAATTGTCAAGAAGAAACATTTTTTAAAAAATTAAATTTTGGTTTAAATAATGAATTAAAAGCATATTTAATGTTATTTAATGTTTTAAAAAATTTAAATAAAATAGAAAAAACAATAATGATATATCATGAAAATTATATAACAATATTTTATAAAACTAAACAATTTTCAAAAAAAATAATATATAAATTTAATAATATTGAAAATAAAATTTTAAAAAAATTATATAAATTTTACAATCCATCAATATTTATAAATTGTACTAATACTATGATAAAATTTAAAAGTGAACACGAACGTTTTCCAGAAATAGTTATAGACTGCTATCATAATAATGTATCTAGATTAAAAGTAAAAGAATTAAATATAAAATTATATTTATTTATAAATTTTTTTTTAAATAAATAATATTTATATAAAATTTTATATTATTTATAATTTTTTTTAGTAAATTTCAATATGAATTTGAAATTGAAAATTAGAGATCTACCTCTAAAACTATATTAATTTAAATTCAACAGTAAATAGTACCGCGAGGGAAAGGTGAAAAGATTTTTAAATATTTTAAAAGAATCTGAAATTTAATGCGTAATACAGTTAATATATAATGTATTAACGTACCTTTTGCATAATGGACTAGCGAGTTTATATATTTAGCGAGTAATTTATTTTTATAAAATTACGTATTGAAAAAATTTTAGTTAAATATATAAGACCCGAAGCTAAGTGATCTAACTATGATCAGATTAATGGTTTTATACTTGAGGATCGAACCCATAAATGTTGCAAAATTTTGGGATGAATTGTAGTTAGGGGTGAAAGGCTTATCAAACTTAGTTATAGCTGGTTTTCTACGAAACCTATTTAAGTAGGGTAATATAATAATAAAATATAGGTTTAAATAACTATATTAAAAATTAATATATTAATTTTAAAACTAGTATATACTAATTATATTTTATTATAATATTAACCAGACTATTAGCGCTAAGGTTTTTAGTCGAGAGGGAAACAGCCCAGATTAAACGATAAGGTCTATAATAATAAATAATTATGAAGATTAAATTAATATTAATCTAATAAGATGTAGGCTTGGAAGCAGCCATCATTTTAAAAAAGCGTAAAAGCTTAATATTAGATATATTATAATAATAAAATAATAAATATTAATTTTTTCAAAAATTTAAAGAATAATTTTTATTAACCGAATCGATAAACCTAAGGTGGTAGTAGAATGTTTTGTATAATTTAAATAAAATTGTAAAATTTTATTATTTATCAAAAATAAAAATGCTAGTATGAGTAGTAGACATAGTGTGTGAATCACTATCGCCTAATGTACAAGGGTTACTAAATTTGATAATCTTATTTAGTGTAATACGATTTCTACAATTAAAGTGTATAATTTAATTAATGAATAATTTATTTAAAATTTTTTAAATTATTCTTTTAAATATATTAAATTTTTTATATTTATTGTATAAATAATTAAAACTGGAAATGTTTAAATAAAATAAATCGTACTAACTCTAACACAAGTGTACAAATTGAATATATAATGGCGAAGGAGTTAAAAATATTGAAGGAACTCGGCAAAATTACCTCGTAACTTCGGGAGAAGAGGGACTATATGTATCTAAAAAGAGAGAGCAGCGACTGTTTAATAAAAACATAAGATTTTGCTAAATTTAAATATGAAGTATAAAATCTGACACCTGCCCGGTGCTGCAAGGTAAAAATTTTTTGGTTAACGCTAGAATATTAAACCCCAGTAAACGGCGGCCGTAACCCTGACGGTCCTAAGGTAGCAAAATTCCTTGGCGGGTAAGTTCCGTCCTGCATGAATGGTGTAACGACTGCTCTGCTGTCTCCAATATTTGCTCTACGAAATTGAATTTTCCGTGAAGATGCGACAATATTACAACTAGACGGGAAGACCCTATGCACCTTTACTATTATCTATAATTAATTTTTTAATATATTTAACTAGATAAGTAGGAGGTTTAAACTAAAAATGGAAAACTACTTGAATATATTTTAAAATTAAAAATAAAATTAATATTATTTATTATAGAGAGATAGTTTGACTGGGGCGGTCTCCTCCTAAAAAGTAACGGAGGAGTATAAAGACTTAGGTGTATTTTATTTAAATTAAAATCAATATTAAAATGAATTTACTAAGTTTGATTAGAGTACTTACAAGTATTCTAAGGATAAAATGTCTATCATATTGACCCGATATACTTTTGTAGAAAAAATATCGATCAACGAATAAAAGGTACGCTAGGGATAACAGGCTTATGAGTTTTGAGAGTTCTTATTAATAAACTCGTTTGGCACCTCGATGTCGGCTCATCACATCCTGATGGTGAACAATCTATCAAGGGTCCGGCTGTTCGCCGGTTAAAGTGGTACGTGAGCTGGGTTTAAAACGTCGTGAGACAGTTTGGTCCCTATCTGTTGTAATAAAAAGAAAAAATATAATTATTAACTTTAGTACGAGAGGACTAGGAAAATTTAATCACTGGTTAAAAAATTATCTTAATAAATAAAGGTACAGTTTTTATGCTACATTAAAAAAAATAATAGCTGAAACATATATAAGCTAGAATTTTTATTATAATTTTTTCTAATAAACTTTTTGATGACAACAAAATTTATATTTTATAAACAGACGAAGTTGTAAGAGATGATTGTTTTAAAATATAAAGTTTAATATAACTATAGTTTAGTTTTTTTAACTTATGTGGCGGAATTGGTAGACGCGTGGGACTTAAAATCTCATTCTTTCCAGAGTGCCGGTTCGACCCCGGTCATAAGTATTTTTAATTTTATATTAGTTATATAAAATATAGCATTAGATGGATGCCTAGAATTTAAATTAATTACGTAAACATTTTTACGATATTTATAAAGTAAATAATTTATTGATATATTTATTTATTTGCAATTTATAAATTTAATTAAATATTAACGAAGTGAAACATCATAGTAGTTAATTATGAAACTCAATTGAGATTAATGTAATGGTGAGTAAACATTAATAGTTTTATATTTAAAATAAATTGAAATTTTTTGAATAAAATACCATAGAAGGTGTTAGTCCTGTAAATTTTTTTATTTGCCGTTTGGATGGTTCCAGTGAGGGCTCATTTCCCTCGATCCAGAAAGTTCGATTCTTTTAAACGGCCAGAATATAATTTAAATTATTATTTAAATTTATAAAATTAAATTTTATAATTGATAAATAAATTTTGTATATTAGTTTTAATAACTAAATTTTTTTTATAAAATTATTTTATTAAAACTTTTACTAAAAATTAAGATATTAAAAAAATAGTAATAAAATTATTTTTAAATATAATTATCTAAATTTAATATTATATTTTAATTAAATAAATAAACAAAGTACATTAGACGTTAGAATAATAATGGGAAGTGATAGAATATAGAGGGAATAGGGATA